TATAACAAGGTTTTCGTGTTGTTGATTCCTAGTGTAGTGCTTTTTCCCCTATGCCGCCTATTGGTATTAGTGGAGTAGGATTGACCCGCAATACAGAACCTATAGATGTATCCTTTCGTTCAATACTAAAATCGACAATTGACAATTAAAGTATCTGAGGCTGGATCAATCGAGGATACACGACAGAAGGAGTTGTTCTATCTCCAAACTTTACCTTCACTAAGCGTAGCTTTATTTCAATAATTTGGTTCTTTCTATTCCGAACCCCGTCTTTTTCTCGTAAGACGGAAGTGAGGGAAAAAAAAACAAGAAAAAAGAATCAAATCACACCATCTCTGTAATAGGTAAATGCCTTTTTTTCTCCTGAAGTTGTCGGAATTATTCGTAATAAAATATTGGCTATAATTGAGGAGGTCTTATCAATAAAATTTCCATTTATCCGAGATCTAGGCATAATTCGCAATCCATTCTATAATTCTTCTCATTACTCCTTCGGGGTAAATGCTCCCACAAACAGGGGAATTGTACAGTACAAAATAACATAAAAACAGAAAAATTCTAAAAAAAAGATGTGTACCTTCCGCTCAAATTGTACCCTTTATCAGACAAAGAGAGATAAGAGACTTTTGAATCAGATTGAATTTCATATAAATTTCGTACAAATGAGCGGAGCTATTACTTCATTTCATCTAAGTTGAATAACTAAGAACTTTATTTTACTATAGATTCTTATAACTTAAACTCGAGAAATTTGGATTTGGTTATGATCCCAAGAGGGAAAAGGGATGGACATTATACAATTGAAATGAAATAGAAAAATCCATGGTACGATTCATGAATTTGTAATGGATCTATGGGGTAGATGATAAGAGAAGTTGTTGTTGATAAATATCAAATTTGAAAGGCATTTTTTATTTCTATGAAGCCGTTGATTGGTCGTGCCTGTACTGCAATAAAATAATATGAATAACTCGCTATTCCCTCGGTTTCTGGTCAATAATAAGATTATGTAGGGGAGATGGCCGAGTGGTTCAAGGCGTAGCATTGGAACTGCTATGTAGGCTTTTTGTTTACCGAGGGTTCGAATCCCTCTCTTTCCGTTTCTGTTAATTCACCAGCGTTACCGACCGCAATATATCAAATCAAATAACAATTAATATCATTATTCCAACAGCTTTTTGTTTTTTGATAGAGAATCTCCATTCCTAATTACATTTCTTCCGTACGAGTACGTAAAATACGAATATCGCGGAAAAAGAGCAAAAAAGAAAAAAAAATCCTACTGCGGATTAATTTGCGATAGGTGAATGAGAAAAATGTGGATTCAAGGCCCTTAGATCTATTTACTTCGTTGAAAAGAGGACATAATTGTTTGAACCCCCTTTCCCTTTCTTTGTTATGTTCGTTAGGTTCAAGTCTGACGGGAATAATATTCTACGACTAACAACTCATTTATTTTTAAACCGATCCATTTACTATCTATTATTTGATTTACTAATCCTTTATATTGGAATGAGTCAATAGTCAAATGGTTTGGCAATTCCTCGTGAGGGGAGGAAGCAATATAATTTTGAATCAGAGCTTTCGATCTTTGTTTATCCTTCGTAGTAATAATATCTCGAGGTTTGCAGCGATAACTTGGTATATCCACTATACGACCATTAACTAAAATATGTCTATGGTTAACTAATTGCCTGGCTCCAGGAATGGTCGAAGCCATACCCAATCGAAAAAGGATATTATCCAAACGCATCTCAAGTAGTTGTAGTAAAACCTGGCCTGTTGACCCTTTGGCTTTTCCAGCGATATGCACATATCTAAGTAATTGTCGCTCTGTCAGACCATAATGAAAACGCAATTTCTGTTTTTCTTCTAGACGAATACGATATTGCGATCTTTTCACGGAACGCAATGGGTTTTTAAGATCACTTCCGGATCTAGGTCTTTTACTAGTTAATCCCGGTAAAGTCCCCAGACGGCGTATTTTTTTGAAACGAGGTCCTCGGTAACGAGACATAAAGACTCCTTTTTATTTTATTGAAATTTCATTTTACAGAAGAAATCGAAATTAAGACTGAACTAAACTAAAGGATAAACAAAGCAAAGCTAAATCTACTGAAGTATTACAAAGTAGAATGAAATGAATTGTGTCAATATCCGGATTTTTTGTATATATAGGAAATTAAGGCTCTGTTTTATGATTTGTTCTATATAGATCTAATTGCTCTAATCAACTTTTTTTCATAGTTACAAGTTATCACGACATAATAGATTAGTGACTCAATGTTTGGAGAAAGGGAGAGGAAAGATTACCAATCATGGAAAAAATCGATAGAGAAAAAAGCCGGCTATCGGAATCGAACCGATGACCATCGCATTACAAATGCGATGCTCTAACCTCTGAGCTAAGCGGGCTCACATAACAGAAATAATGTATAGGAATTCAAGAAACTGCCGGATCTTAGCTATTAGCTAAGAATTTAATATGAACTATATCTAT